GTAGCGGGAATCGAACCCGCATCGTTAGCTTGGAAGGCTAGGGGTTATAGTCGACGTCGATTCATCATTTTTAACGTCTCTAATTCAAAACCGAACACGAAACTTTGGTTTCATTCGGCTCCTTTATGGAAAATGGATAAATTGCTAGATTTAAGATGTGAACCAACTTACAAAAAAAATTATACCCATAATATCTATGTCAGCTTTTTGTTTGAATATATTCCAAAACGACTCGCTTTCTAGATGATCCCTCTAGAAGAAGGGGATTCTAACAATCTTTCTAGTTACTTCGTTCTCTATTTCTATTTGAGAGGGTCCTAAGGAAAAGGATTTTATTTCCACCGAGCTAAAATATGTCGATGTCTCTAGTAAACTAAAGACATCATTTAATAGCTATTTTGCTTCAATTTATTCGCTACAAATCAAAAGAAAAATGGAAGATTTAGTTACGATTAGAAATTCTAAATCTACTTTTCTATCTTCATCCATGGATTCTTTATTCATACTCATTCAATTGGAAGTATTGATCCAATTTCCAAATTTTGTTTCGCAATTTCATAATCCAAGTTTTCAATTTTTAATTGACCTTTGGATAAAAATCCCGAGAATTTCTATTTTTCCTTGAATGTGTCATTGAAAGGTAAAGGATTTAATCCTTTATAATGAAATAAAGTTTTTGATCGGAATATGAATCAAACCGAAAGACCCCTTAACTATTATGGGGTGTTAATAGAACGAATCACACTTTTACCACTAAACTATACCCGCTACAATGCAATTATTATATATAAATGGACCTTTTGTCGAACAGTGAAATTGGACGTAATCAAGAAAGGATCATAAGATAATCATAAAATTTAGAGTAGTAACGTTTTCGCGGGGGTTTACATTTAATGAGATTCCAAAAATAGGGATCGTTTAAATATTAAATAACAAGTTCTATCTTTTCTTTTGCTGGGCGAGTGGGATAGATATGTCTCACCAAAATCGTTGAAATCATAACAAAAAAATGCATTGTGTTGTGTAAGGTTTCATTTTGTTATTCCAGAAAGGTAAATAAATAAGCAAGAAAGAATAATACGAAATGGCACTATTATTTTATATAATAATAATTAATAATAATAGAAATAATCCTTTTTCTTTTTTGTCTTGCTTTAATAGCAAGTTGTTTTCCGTTTTCAAATCAGATAAGTTTAGTTAGAATTCGTTGGAACAAAAAAAGGGCCCGGCTGGGTATTGACCGGGCCAGGCCCAAAAGGCACTTCGAACAAAATAAAAGAAAGGAGGTCTTCTTTATTTCTCTTTCTATTTGGATCTTTCGAGCATCTAAATGGAATTACTAATTATATAATAACGATAAAGAATGCGAAAGAAATACTTTCTTTAATCCTTACTTGATGTGTAATGTAACATAGTAATTATCTTTTTCAATTGGGAGAGATGGCTGAGTGGACGAAAGCGGCGGATTGCTAATCCGTTGTACGAGTTATTCGTACCGAGGGTTCGAATCCCTCTCTTTCCGTTTCCGTTGATGACTTTCTATTTTTTTCTTTCAAATTTCATAAACCCTTTTTTATTTTTTTCCTAATTAAACGTGTGGAATAGATAAAAAAATCTTAAGAAAATTGGAAAATCAAGCAAGAAAAACGAAAAAACCTTTTTATTCTTCACGTCCAGGATTACGTCCTGGATCATTGGATAGGAATCCAAAAATGAAGAGAGAAACAAAGAATATTACTACTGTGTAAACGAAAAGTTTGAGAGTAAGCATTACACAACCTCCAAGATCAATTTTTGAAAAAAAATGAGAAAAGATAATAGATCCTCCATTTTTATATCACATATCCTATTTTGACACCAAGAAATGAATTCTAGAAATAGAAAAGAATGTTCCGAAATTCAAATGAAGTTGAAATTTGTAATAAGAGTCTTTGATTACCAAAAATCACTTTCATACCCAGAATTAGATATTGTAGGGGACCCTAACCTAATAAGGTCTTTTGCCGGAAAAAGGGTTAGAATGGGGAAATGGGGCGAGCCGGATTTCTCGCGGCTATCCAAGGATTTCAATGTTTGAATCGAGGGTTCATACTGGCAGACTTATTTGATCTTATCAATTGTTATAATTTTTCTCGAATAAATCATGGATTTTCTAGGATAGTATTAAAGATCTTATCGAAAACTTACAGCAGCTTGCCAAACAAAGGCTAAAAGAAAAAAGAACAGGGGTATGACTGGCATAACATCTACAATTGGATTCAAAAAAGCATAGGCTTCGGGCAATTTGGCGAAGAAAAGACTACTCGGATAAAGGGCAGAATTAAGACAGATCAAACTAAAGATATTAAGCATAACAGACATTTTGTTCGTCGAGATAATTGCATTTTGATTGAGTTATTAATATAAGGAAAAATGAAGAAAGTAAGGTAGACAAAAAAATATTTTTTTTCCGCCCAATCAAAAATCCTCCAATTCTCAAAAGAGAATAGAAGAAATCATACTTTCATACAATATCTTAATTGAATTATATGTAATGATCAATAAATTCAGTTGAATTCTAGATATACACATGTCAAAATCCTAGCACGAATATATAATATATTCTATAAAGAATAAAGATTTTCTATAGATAGTTGGACTGGAATTGACGAACACTTAATACCAATATTATTCTTTATTAGTGTCCAATAAAAATATAAATGGGGCGTAGCCAAGTGGTAAGGCAACGGGTTTTGGTCCCGCTATTCGGAGGTTCGAATCCTTCCGTCCCAGAGCATATCCATTGTATCCGAATACAGCTTTTTGTTCAACAAGGTTATGTTTCAAGGTCTAATATTGGATAGAATATGATTCTTCTTTCTTTTCTGATTTTGAATGATTCTTTTCTGAATCATATCTCAGTTTTTCGCAAACTGAACTAAATCGAGTTCAAATGACATGCAAATGGAACTGAATCCTTTTGTGATCCAGATAAGATGGGACATAGATCGCAGTTGCAGAAAGATTACTTAACCTCAGGTTAAACAAAATATGAAAATACATATAAAAGGAGGAAGTACTTAGCCTATAGGGATGGGATGTATTCTTATCCTATTTCAGTGACAATAGTCTTTCTATTTTTGTGAAAAATAATTTGCATCCCTAAAATATTAAAATTAAAATATTTAAGAATGATATTTATTTTTATTGTTCGATCTATTTAGCTTATTTGCTTTAAATCATTGACAATTCGATTCGAAAAGAAACAGAGATTTATCTTTCTTATGATAATAAAATGTAGTTTTTACTGTAAAACTTGACTCAAATAATGATGTAGAAATAGGAAACTTTTGCAATTAGCAAGATTTGTAATGATTCCTTATGGGTTGAATCTTTGGTAAGTTGGAAATGGGTCAGTCTATCTTATTGAGTTACTTGAAGAGTCAGAGTTAAACAGAATTTATTTATTCGTGTTATTTCTGTTAGTTATGTTATTTCTATATTTCTATTTCTGGATATTTCTGTTAGATATTTTTTTTTTTAGATATAGATTTATAAAAAAATGTTCCATTCATACAAAAAAGCCGGGGTCTTGCTAAGATTTCTTCATAAAAATCTTTATTATCTATGTAGATAAGAAAAAAAAGAAATTAGTCTGTCTCTGTACCGACTGAACCAATGACTATTCATGATTCCATAATTGAATCAATTCCATACTGGTTCCAAATTAGAGGAATGTTATGGTAAAACTTCGTTTAAAACGATGTGGTAGAAAGCAACGTGCGACTTGAAGGACATGATCCGGTGTGGATTCTTATTCTTACATCCACCATTTTATATAGGAATGAAGGTGCTCTTGGCTCGACGTCGTTTGTTCTATTCTACTAGAACCCCTCTTTTTTATTGGGTTGTAATGTAAATAGTTCATGATGGAGCTCGAGTAGAAAGTATTGATTAATTTCTCAGGGGCAACGATCTAGGGTTAATACCAATCAATAAATTGGAACAACTTCGTAAGTATATCTTCGATATAGAAATAGAAAGGATCCGATTCGAGCAAATTTGCAATTCCAAAAAAATTTGTTGGAACGGCTAAAATTTTTTCGATCCACAGTGTATCGCGCGTGAATCAGCCGTCGGTATGATTCTTTGATAGAAAGAAATCACAAAAAGGGTATGTTGCTACCATTTTGAAAGGATTAAGAAGCACCGAAGTAATGTCTAAACCCAATGATTTAAAACAAAGATAAAGGATCCCAGAACAAGGAAAGACCACTTCAATTGTCTCAATAACCGGATTAAAGAATCCAAATAGATTTTAAACGAGACAAAAGGGGGGTTAAAGACCACTCAATAAAAAAAATCTTAAAGAATTAAGATATTTGATAATTATTCAACTTGGGTTATGAGTACAAATGATTTTTGATTTTTCAGGTAAATAAAATCTATGAGTTAAATTATAGGCTAATTTCTTTTACGGATTCCTTTACTATTTATTAGAATTTTATCCATAGCCAAAACTTCGAATCATTTTTTCTCGAGCCGTACGAGGGGAAAACTTCCTATACGGTTCTAGGGGGGGGGTTATTTTTCATCTACATCTATCCCGATGAGCCGTCTATCGAATCGTTGCAATTGATGTTCGATCCCGAAGAGAAGGAAGAAATCTTCGGAAAGTGGGTTTTTATGATCCGATCAAGAATCAAACTTATTTAAATGTTCCCGCTATTCTATATTTCCTTGAAAAAGGCGCTCAGCCTACAGGAACTGTTCAGGATATTTTAAAAAAGGCAGAGGTTTTTAAGGAACTTTGCCCTAATCAAACGAAATTCAATTAAATTAAGGAAATAAAAACTAAAGGTAGGATAGTGATTTCTATAGAACTTTGGATATCTTTTCTATACTATGTTTTTTTTATTTCCTTCTTTTCTTGCTCTATTCGTATCTATTTCTCATTGCTTTTAGAGAATCCCATGTTTTATAACGAAAACCTTATTTGATTGATCCTCACAAAATCGAAA